TTCTATAGAAATGGGTTCGTTCAAGAAAAGTTGCAGAAGATGTTAATCGTAAATAATAAGATTGTTTACGAAAAAAAACTAATAAAAATTCACATTCAAAAGCATAAGAATTGTATAGTAACCGAAATAGTCTTTTATTTTCTTTTGAAAAAACATAAATAGATTTGTTCTGAGTAATGAGAAGACTATTACAATTATGATATTCATGAAGAAAGAATCGCAATAAATGCAAAAAAGGAACATCTTGAATCCAGCATTGAAGGATTTGAACCAAGATTTCCATATGGATGGGATGAGGTATTAGTATATCTGAAACATAATTTAAATGTGATAATTTGTCCTCTAAAAAGGGAAAAATTGAATGAATAGATCGTAAATTATGATATTTTGGTATTTCTTTTTCTTCACAAAAAGATACTAATCGGAGCGAGAATGGAATTTCTACAAGAATTGTAAAACTTTCTGATATAATTTGAGAATAAAAATGAGAATAAAAAAACGTGTTGTGCCCAAGGAATCTATTTTGGTTAGAATCATTAACTGAAGAAATCAAATAATTCTGTTGATAGATTCGAGTAATTAAACGTTTTACAAGTGCTAAACTAGATTTATTGTCATAACCAAGAATTTCCACGGGTTCGTAAAAAATCGAACTATTTAAACCATGATCATGAGCAAGTGCATAAATATACTCTTGAAAGAGAAGCGGATATAGAAAGTGTTGTTGCCGAGATCTATCTTTTTCTAAATATCGTTGTAATTCTTCCATTGACTTACATTTCTACTTGAACCAGAAACCGTAGCCATTTCTTGGGTTATCAAATTATACATAGTGCAATATGGTCAGAACAGAGTATGTATTATGTATGAAAAAATATATACTCCGGAAACAGAGAGTCCAATCAACAGATCTTTTTCCTCCCCCCTTCTATTCAAGGGGTTATCTTCGTTAGAATTAACGGAGGGTCAAAAATCTTTTATTTTAGCAACCGGATCGCTCTTTTGACTTTGGAACAAATTTTTTATCAGTATACTGTTTCTTCTACACATTCGTTTCCAATCCATAATAGAGAATAGTTAGAATTAAAAAAAAAAAAAAAAGAATAAAAGGTCCACTCATAGGAGAACCCTTCCTCGCATCAGGCACTAATTTTTTTTAACGTCTAATTAGATCGGGGAATTATTCAAATTAAGAATAGAAGCTCGTTGCTTTTTTTTACCAAAATTGGAGCCGTAAGGCTCTATCCATTTATTCACTAGACCCAACAGTAAATGTGAATTTCCTTTGTCCTTCTCCAAAAAAAAAACAAAATTTTGTAATGATCTGGTAAGGAGAAACTCCAAATTCTACTAAAAAAGAAAAAGAATATAATAAGAAATTCCATTTTATTATTACGACATGCTGTTTTTTCCATCCATTACCTTTCAGGATCAGTCGCGGTCTTATAGACTCTACCAATAGTCTGGACGAATTCGTTGCTTCATCCAAATGTGTAAAAGATCATAGTCGCACTTAAAAGCCGAGTACTCTACCGTTGAGTTAGCAACCCAGATAAATATAATATGCAGATAGGATCAAAAAAAAATAAATTGAATTACACTGTACAACTACGTCAAAACATTAAAACATTGACGTAACAAGAAATATAAAGAAAAGATTTTATGATCAATTATAAACTAAACACCAAAATAGCAAAATGAAGAGATCAGATCGGATTAAAAAACAACGGATTCCCCGTAGAAATCTCAAAATTTACAGACCGTCCTGTCCTTTTTTCTCAAAATTTTGAGATTCTCATGAAGAAAATACATCTTGTATAACAGTAAATCTCGCAAACCAATCATTTGACTGAAGTAAAGGAAAACCGATGGGGGATCAGAATAAAGAGATCCATTTATCTACGATCGAATTATATTTGTTCGATACAGCATTGTCAATACGAATGGAATGTTGAGAAAACAAATTCAATTAATTAAATAAATCAAATAAGGATTTGTGTTGGATTGGCACAACATAAATAAGAAATTTAGATGAAAAAAATAAATAATAAATTTTAAATAAAGTAAAATAAATAAATATGAATAGAACAAGAAAAGAGCAAATTATGGGTAAATTTCAATTAAATAATTATTTACAAATAGATACTAGTTACCTATACCCCTTTTTTAAAATTGTTTTTATTTATAAAGTTCTTTCTTTAACTTTCAATAATTCTGCCTTCCTCAAAATATCATGAACCGTTCCTGTAGGTTGAGCACCTTTTTCAAGGAAATAAAGAATAGCAGGAACGTTTAAATAAGTTTGATTCTTTATCGGATTGTAAAAACCGACTTTTCGAAGATCTCGTCCTTCTCTTCGGGATCGAACATCAATTGCAACGATTCGATAGATCGCTCATTGGGATAGATGTAGATAAACAATACCCCCCCCTAGAAACGTATAGGAGGTTTTATCCTCATACGGCTCGAGAAAAAATGATTCTAATTCTGTATATAATGACAAATAGATCCATAAAATCATGAAGTAGACTATCATTTGAGTCGTTTTTTGTTCTTAAATTCTATTACAGAAAAAAAAAAAAAGAAATATCATTTATACTCATAACTCAAGTTGGGTAATTCTTAAAAAGTTCGAAAGGAAATCCTTAACCATTTCTTGAGCCGTCTCTAACCTATTTTGTTTGTCTCGTCTAGAATCTATTTTTATTCCTCATTATAATCAAAATATTGAAACAATTGAAAATAGTATTTACTTGTTCCAGAATCCTTTCTCTTTGCTTTGTAAAATCATTGGGTTTAGACATTACTTCGGTGATCCTTACTCTTTTTCAAAATGGCAGCAACATACCTTTTGTTTTTTGTTATTTCTTTTTATGGAAAAATAATACGAACGATTGATTCCAATATAATACACTTTTCTTTTGAATCGAAAAGGTTTTACCAATTCCAACAAATTTGGCTTTGTTTTATGTTTTATCGTATTTCAAATTTGTTAGAATTTTAAACCTTCGATTTATATATTAAAAATATACTTACAAAGTTGGTCTAACTTATTAATTGTTACTAACCCTAGATTTTTCCCCCCGATAAATGAATCAATACTTTTTGCTCGAGCTCCATAATGTACTATTCCTATTTACCAAACCAATATAAATTAGGCTAGGTTCCTAACAGGAACAGAACAAACTATGTCGATTCAAGAGCATCTTCATTCCGATAGAAAATGGCGGATGTAAGAATCCACAGCGAATCATGTCTTTCAAGTCGCACGTTGCTTTCTACCACATCGTTTCAAACGAAGTTTTACCATAACATTCCTCTAATAAAAATTCGAACCAGTATGGAATTGATTCAATATGGAATCATGAATAGTCATTGGTTCAACGGTATATAATACTTTACTATGTATCTGTGGATAATAGATAGAAAAATAGTTATCCGGAAAAGGCTTAGAAAGTTATTTTACCCTCAATTCCATGATCTGAATCATATAAATGATACATATTTATAATTTCGAAAAAAAAAAGATCCCTTTTTTTTTTTCGAACAAATAAATTCTAAACACCAAAAGAACGGATTTTCGATTCCGGAACAAAATCAGTTATTAAGCAAATATTACGCTATTCCGATGACTCGAAAAGGTCGGAAGTTTCTTTATAATATAGATTTTTCACACTTCTTTCTTCGAGTACCAAGAGTTCATAAAAATGAAGTAAAAATCGTTTTTTTGTTTTCATATTTCATATAAGTATGGAATAGAAAAAGTCTCGTGTAAGGTAAGATTAATAAGATTAAAATCTTTATTCTTTCTTTCATCTGAAAGAGAAAATAAGAATAAAGAATAAAAGCATCTTTTCGTACCCATCATATACAATGAACAATTATTATTGGGGGAATCATGGATATTTAAAGAATCAAAGACCTTTTGACTTAACCAAAGAACCACTGTTACTGAAATAGAACAATACAATACATAATATATATTATACAATATTATACATAAGACTTGTTCATTTTATACAGATGGATTTTGTTTTACTTCAGATTCCAAAATCTTTCCATCAATTTCATAAAATCAAGTAAATAGAACATAAAGTTTTCCTAAGCCTAAGTAACTAACTTCAACATGAATTATGAATAGTACAAGCATACTCTAAACGGAAATGATCCACCCCAAATTCTTCTTTGAATTCAAAATTCAAAGAAATATCTTTATTTCTACCTGTACCCTCGATTACATTTGTGAGAAACAAAACGAAAGATAAAATTCTTAGAATTCTTCCTAGAATTCAAAACAAAGGGGTGGATCACATTGTATCAAGATTAAACAGAAAATTGTTAAAGAGAAGAATCTTTCGTTTCTGATGAAGACGCTCTGGGACGGAAGGATTCGAACCTCCGAGTGACGGGACCAAAACCCGCTGCCTTACCACTTGGCCACGCCCCATTTAGATTTCTATTCGACACTAATAAAACTAATATAATACTTAGTATTGATCATTCGTCAATCCTAACCTAAATACGTATGAAATACGTTGTTGCTAGGATTTAACACATGTAAATATAGAATCAAAAAAATTATTGATCATTACATAAAATTCAATTAAGATATTGTATGAAACTATAATTCCTTGTATTCTCATTTGAGAATGAAAGGAAAGATTTTTTGATTTGGTTGAGTTCCTTTTATGAGGGAAAAATGAAAAGGCGGGTCAAACAATTCTTCTTTTTCTTCGGAACTCAACCAAAATGAAAAAATCTAATCTACAAGAATAAAATGTTTGTTATGCTTAATCTCTTTAGTTTAATCTGTATCTGTTTTAATTCTACCCTTTATTCGAGTAGTTTTTTCTTCGCCAAATTGCCCGAGGCTTATGCCCTTTTCAATCCAATCGTAGATGTTATGCCCGTCATACCTGTACTATTTCTTCTCTTAGCCTTTGTTTGGCAAGCTGCTGTAAGTTTTCGATAAAATCTTTAATACTCTGCAAAATTCATGA